TGAATTGCTTTCTAGATGATCCTTCTAGAAGAAGGTGATTCTAACAATCTTTCTAGTTACTTCGTTCTCTATTTCTATTTGAGAGGATCCTAAGGAAAAGGATTTTGTTTCCACCGAGCTAAAACAATATGGCGATGTCTCTAGTAAACCAAAGACATCGTTGAATAGCTATTTTGCTTCAATTTCTTTCTTTAGACACCAAAAAAAAATGGAAGATTTAGTTACGATTGGAAATTGACTTTTTATCTTCAGCCATGGATCCTTTACTCATACTTATTCAATTGGAAGTCTTGATCCAATTCAAAAATTATGTTTCGCAATTTCATAATCCAACTTTTCAATTTATAAGTGACTCATGGATACAAATCACGAGAATGTGTATTTTTTTCTCGACTTTATCATTGAGAGGTAAAGGATTAAATCCTTTTAAGAAATAAAGTTTTTGATCGGAATATGAATAAAACCGAAAGACCCTTTAACTATTAAAGGGCTAATAGAACGAATCACACTTTTACCACTAAACTATACCCGCTACAATATGATTATTGTATACAAATGGAGCTTTTGTCGAACAAGATAATTGAGCATGATCAAGATAGGATCATCAAAGAATCATCAAACTTGGAGTGTTGAACTTTTTCGTGGGTAGATAAAAATTTAATGAGATTCGGAAAAGAGGCTTCATTTAATTGAAATTAAATAACTAATAATTGAAATTAAATAACTAAAGTTTTCTTTTTTGCTGAAAGAAGATAGATACGGATCGAAAAAAACACTACAATCATAACAGAAAAATGCATTGTCCAGAATCTATAGTTTCTTTTTTAGTTCGGAAAATGAAATAAAATATAACAAGAAAAAAATGGAAACAGTTTTTATTCTTTTTGTTGTTGCTTGAATATAAAATATTCAATTGAATATAATAATATAATAAAAAAAAATGTTTGTGTTTTCAAATCAGATATCAGATAAATCATTATTTATCTATAATTCGTTAGAACAAAAAAAAAGGCCCGGCTAGGTACTGACCAGGCCAGGCCATCAGAATAACAAGGGCCTTTCGAACAAAATCAACACAAGGAGGTCTTCCTTATTTTTCTTTAGTTCGATTAGTGGCGGGCTCGAGCCCCTCTTTTAGTTTAGAATAGAGAAAAAAGAGAGAGAAAGACTCCTTACATTATGTGTAATGTAGTAATTATCTTTTGCAATTGGGAGAGATGGCTGAGTGGACTAAAGCGTCGGATTGCTAATCCGTTGTACGAGTTATTTGTACCGAGGGTTCGAATCCCTCTCTTTCCGTTTCCGTTAATGACTTGCTTTATTTTATTTTTCAATTTTGAAAATCTTAGTTAAGCGTGTGGAATAGATAAAATCCTAAGAAAATTGGAAAATTTCCCAAGGAAAACCCTTTGGATTTTATTCTTCACGTCCAGGATTACGCCCCGGATCATTAGATAGGAATCCAAAGATAAAGAGAGAAACAAAAAATATCACTACGGTATAAACGAAGAGTTTCAGAGTAAGCATTACACAATCTCCAAGATGATTTTTTGGAAAAAAAAAGAGAATAGATCTTCCATTTTTCTACCACATATCCTATTTTGACACCACGAAATCAGGTTTTTTTCATGAATTGTCACAAATTCATTTGTTTTTCATTATCAAAAACTTCTTTCATATCCAAATTCGATATTGTGGGAGACCCTAATGGGGTTAGGGTCTTTCACTGGAAAGGGGGTCAAAAATGAGGAAATGGGGGTAAGCCGGATTTATGGCGACTATCCAAGAATTTCAGTGTGCTAATCTAGGATTCATACTCTAAAACTTATCTGATTTTCTCAATTGTTAGAATTTTTCTCGAAGAAATCATGCATTTTCTAAGATATTATTATTAAGGATCTCATCGAAAACTTACAGCAGCTTGCCAAACAAAAGCTAAGAGAAAAAAAAGCACAGGTATGACTGGCATAACATCTACGATTGGATTCAAAAAAGCATACGCTTCAGGCAATTTGCCGAAGAAAAAACTACTCGAATAAAGGGCAGAATTAATACAGATCAAACTAACGATATTAAGCATAACAGACATTTTGTTCTTGGAGATAATTGCATTTTGATTGAGTTTTTGATATAAGGAACAAGGAAGAAAGTAAGTAAGGTAGACAAAAAATCCTTCTTTTTCTTTGAACCCACCCAATCAAAAATCCTCCAATTCTCAAAGGAGAATAGAAGAAATCATACTTTCATACAATATCTTAATTGAATTCTATGTAATGATCAATAAATTAAGTTGAATTCTATATCTATATGTATCAAAATCCTAGTACCAATCTATTCTATAGATATATAGATATTTGGACTGGAGTTGACAAACAACCAATACCAATATTATTGTTTCTTAGTGTAGATTAGAAATTGAAATGGGGCGTGGCCAAGTGGTAAGGCAACGGGTTTTGGTCCCGCCATTCGGAGGTTCGAATCCTTCCGTCCCAGTACATATCCATTTTTTTATGCTCCATTATGACTATAGAAAGAAGTAGGTCAGTGGATAGGAGTAAATCCGTATTCATTTTAATATCTGTGTCTGTTCGAATCTCATTAACAAATGATCAAGTTACATATCATATAGAAATATGTTATGGAGCCGATATATTTTCTTTGAATCTCATTTTATTTAGGTATTTCGTGTTTGGTTCTAACTAAAAATTGGAAATCTACAGAACAATTGAGGCAGGGATGATTTCCCCTATCACCCTTTTATTCACTTTATGATAAGAGTCGATTATTGTGAAATATTATTTAATCCCATGTTAAACAAAATCTATAAATATATATCATCTAAAATATATAAAATGAGGAAATATTTCGCTTATATGGTATGTATCGTTCTATTTCAATGACAATAATTTTTCGGTTTTTGTGAAAAAGATTTTTGATACCTTAAATTAGTTAAATTCTATATTATAGAATATCTATAACAGTGACAACTCTTCAGTCTATCTGATAGATACGAAAAACCCTCCTTATTTTTTTGATTTTCGCAATCAGACGAAAAGAATAAAGATTCAAATCTTAACTTAGATCATTTTTTTATCCATCTCATGAAAAAAAATTGGATTTCGTTTTTCTTTTCTTTTATCTATTTAAAAGTGATGAGTCAATTCAAAAAGAAAGACTTATCTTCCTATGAAGATCAAACGTCATGCTTATTGTCCAATTTTCTTCAAATTAAATAATGATGTCTAAATAGGAAACTTTTTCCATTTCAATTAGAACTATTTTTATTAAATATTTTTAATGATTGCTTGTAAGTGGAATCTTTATTTGGTACTCAAAAAGTAGGAAATCGTTTAATCTATCCTGTTGAGTCACTTGAAGATGCAGATTAAAAAAGTTATTCGTTTATATATTTCGATTTCTTGCTATTATCTATATATTATTTATGTATGTGAAAGATGCTGTCTTGCTAAGACTTTTTCAGAAAAATCGTTTCATATCATATTATCATATATAGAAGAAAAAGCCTAGATTACGATGTCTATGTACAACTAAACCAATGACTATTCATGATTCCATGATTGAATCAATTCCATACCGGTTCCAAATTAGAGGAATATTATGTTAAAACTTCGTTTGAAACGATGTGGTAGAAAGCAACGTGCGACTTGAAGGACACGATCCGTTGTGGATTTTTCCATCCACCATTTTCGATTTATCTAAGGATGAGAGTGCTCTTGGCTCGACATTGTTTGTTCTGTTACACTCGATTTTTTGTTGGGTTGTAAATAGTCCACGATGAAGCTCGAGTAGAAAGGATTAATTCATTTCTCGGGGGCAAGGATCTAGGGTTAATGCCAATTAATCGGAACAACTTCGTAAACGTATCTTCCATATATAGAAATCGAAAGGATCCAATTCGAGCAAGTTTCCAATTCAAAAGCAAGACTTGTTAGAATTTAGTAAACTTTTTCGATTCAAAGTGTATCACACGTGAATCAACTGTCCGTAGGATTCTTTGATAGAAAGAAATCAAAAAAGGGGTATGTTGCTGCCACTTTGAAAGGATTAAGAAGCACCGAAGTAATGTCTAAACCCAATGATTTAAAATAAGGATAAAGGATCTAAGAACAAGGAAAGACCTTTTTAATTGTCTCGATAGTCTCACTAATTGGATCAGACTAAAGAATCCAAATAGAATTTGAAACGAGACAAAAGACAAACAAAACAAAAGGGGTTAAAGACCACTCAATAAATGAAAGTGACTAAAGATTTTTCCTTTGAGCTATTTGAGAGTTATCCAACTTGAGTTATGAGTACGAATGGTTTCTTTTTCATTTTCAGGAAGGAAAAAAGATTGAAATCAGAGTCTAATTGATTTTCTAGGCCCATTTGTCATTTAATTTATTAGAATTGCATACATAGACAAAACTTCGAAGCAAATCATTTTTCTCGAGCCGTACGAGGAGAAAACTTCCTATACGGTTCTAGGGGGGGTGTTGGTCATCTACATCTATCCCAATGAGCCGTCTATCGAATCGTTGCAATTGATGTTCGATCCCGAAGAGAAGGAAAAGATCTTAGAAAAGTGGGGTTTTATGATCCAATGAAGAATCAAACTTATTTAAACGTTCCTCTTATTCTATATTTCCTTGAAAAAGGTGCTCAACCCACAGGAACTGTTCAGAATCTTTTAAAGAAAGCGGAAGTTTTTAAGTAACTTCCGTCTAATCAAACGAAATTCAATTAAAGAAAGACTAAGGGGGGGTAGCAACTTGTATATAACTTTGTATAATTTTGCTCGACTTGTTTTTTGATTTCCCCCCCTACTGCTGTAATTGTTTCCGTTGAATCCGATATCTAGAACGACAAAACCTTAGTTTATTGATTTTCTAAATAGCAAATTCAGACATTTCCTCCAATTGTGTGGTTTTCATTGGAACTCGACTAACCAACAAGGAATCCACTTTGCTTATTCCACTTAGATTTATGAAATACATTAT